CCCACTTTCTGCAAATCTCTTCCCTCTCTTCGGGACCGAACATCAATTGCAACGATTCGATAGACGGCTCATTGGGATAGATTAAATCAAAAAGACCCCCCCTGGAAACGTATAGGAGGTTTTCTCCTCGTACGGCTCGAGATAAATGATTCAAAGTTAGGTATATATAAATTCAATTATTAAATAAAATAACCAATCAAAAATGATCGATCGAATAAGTCCATAAAATCATCATAATGAATTAGACTAAGAATTAAGTCCTTTTCATTTCGTTATTTCCCCTAAGAATCATTTGTATACTCATAACTCAAGTTGAATAATTCTTAAATAGTTCAAAAATGCTTTATCATTTTATTTATTGAGCAGTCTTAAACACCCTTTTGTTTTGTCTCATTTCGAATCGATTTGAATTCCGTATTCGGATCCAAATGAAATTGTTGCGACAATTAATAATTAATTAATTAGGGTATTTCCTTGTTTCGAAAATCTTTCTCTTTTTTTGAATCATTGGGTTTAGACATTACTTCGTTGATTTTTAATCCTTTCAAAAATGGCAGCAACATGCCCTTTTTGTTATTTCTTTCTATCAAAAAATAGAATCATGCGAACGACGGATTCCCCACGATATATAATTTTATCGAAAAGGTTTTATCAATTCCAACAAAAGATTTTCCTTGGGGATTGGAAACTTATTTAGATCCTGTTTCGATTTCTCTGTCAAAGATATACTTACGAAGTTGTTCCAACCTATTGATTGACACTAACCCTAGATTCTCCTCCCTTGAGAAATAGCTCAATACTTTACTACTCGAGCTCCATCATGTACTATTTCCATTACACCCCAACAAAAAATGAAATGCGGGTTCGAGTGGAACAGAACAAAGGATGTCGAGTCAAGAGCATCCTTTATTAGAGAATGGTGGATATAAGAATCCACAACGGATCATGTCCTTCAAGTCGCACGTTGCTTTCTACCACATCGTTTCAAACGAAGTTTTACCATAACATTCCTCAAATTTGGAACCAATATGCGGTTTATTCAATTATGGAATGATGAATAGTCATTGGTTCAGTTCGAACAGTCAATACATACACGGATATCGAATATATCTTATATTCTTATTAGTAATGTTATTTTTTTTTACAATAAAAGTGACATCCCTAAGAAATCAAAATTCATGTTTCTTTTTGAGCTCACCCATTAATAATAGATTGTAAAAATAATAATAGATTGTAAAAATCCAATTTCTTTTCCGGGATGAATAAAAAATAACTAACTTCCTTCTTCTATATTATATATGAATATATAGGGGATGTGATTGATTAAAGGCATACTTTTTTTGGAATTCCTGGAATTTTGAACCTCATCTTGTCTAAATCTCCAACAAATTCACTTGCATCCGCATGTTATTTGACTACCTATCCCCCTTTATTTGATGGGATGAAATGGGAAAAAAATCAGATTCATTTTCGTTAAAATCATTAGCGGAAAGAATCCAATTCTATCCAATATTCAACTTTAGAAACAAAAAAATGTAATTTTAAATTATATATGTTCTGGGACGGAAGGATTCGAACCTCCGAATAGCGGGACCAAAACCCGATGCCTTACCACTTGGCCACGCCCCACTTAGATTTCTATTCGACACTAATAAACACTAATATTGTTATTCATTGTTCGTCAATTTCAGACCAACTATCTAAAAGATAAATGCAATTTGGTTGTTAGTATTTTGTTTTGACACATGTAGATATAGAATTAAAATGAATTTATTGATCATTATATAGAATTCCATTAAGATATTGTATGAAAGTAGAATTTCTTCTATTCTCAATGGAGAATAGAAGGTTTTTTGATTGAGTGAGTAAGTTCAAAAGAAAAATAAGGATTTTTTTCTTCATTTGTTCTTTCTATCAATAACTCAATCAAAATGCAATAAAAAAAAAAATACCTGTTATGCTTAATATCTTTAGTTTGATCTGTCTTAATTCTGCCCTTTATTCGTATTCGAGTCGTTTTTTCTTCGCCAAATTACCGGAAGCCTACGCTTTTTTGAGTCCAATCGTAGATTTTATGCCAGTCATACCTTTACTCTTTTTTCTCTTAGCCTTTGTTTGGCAAGCCGCTGTAAGTTTTCGATGAAATCTTTCATCTTGTCCTAGAAAAATGAATGATTTTTTCGAGAAAAATGATTCGAACATTCTAATACTAAATAATTGATAAAATCAGGCAAGTCTTACATTACAGTCTGAACCCTTGATTCAACCATTCCAATTTTTGAATAGACACAGTCCATATCCTCTCGTTTTCCGAGATTATATTATAACCTTTTTCGTAACGTAAATGAAAAACCTTATTTTGATCCTCCATAATATCAACAAGTGGTTAGAATTATTGAATTGATAAGTAAGATAATAATGGAGAAAATAATAATAACTTCATTTTTTATTTCTTTTTATTACAAAAAATTCTTTTCAATTTTGAAAACTATTTTGCTTT